ATCGATCTTGTAAGTATCATACCAAATCCCATCAATCGAATCATTTTTTCGAGAAATACGAGACATCTAAGTCGTACAAGTAAAGAGATCTATTCATTGATAAGAAAAAGAAAAAACGTGAACGGTGATTGGATTGATGAGAAAATAGAATTCTGGGTCGCGAACAGTGATTCGATTGATGATGAAGAAAGAGAATTCTTGGTTCAGTTCTCCACCTTAACGACAGAAAAAAGGATTGATCAAATTCTATTGAGTCTGACTCATAGTGATCATTTATCGAAGAATGACTCTGGTTATCAAATGATTGAACAACCGGGATCAATTTCCTTACGATACTTAGTTGACATTCATCAAAAGGATCTAATGAATTATGAGTTCAATAGATCCTGTTTAGCAGAAAGACGGATATTCCTTGCTCATTATCAGACAATCACTTATTCACAAGCCTCGTGTGGGGCTAATAGTTTTCATTCCCCATCTCCTCATGGAAAACCCTTTTCGCTCCGCTTAGCCCTATCCCCTTCTAGAGGTATTTTAGTGATAGGTTCTATAGGAACTGGACGATCCTGTTTGGTCAAATACCTAGCGACAAACTCCTATGTTCCTTTCATTACGGTATTTCCGAACAAGTTCCTGGATGACAAGCCTAAAGGTTATCTTATTGATGATATCGATATTGATGATAGTGACGATATTGATGATAGTGATGATGACCTTGATATTGATACGGAGCTGCTAACTATGACGAATGTGCTAACTATGTATATGACGCCGAAAATAGACCTATTTGATATCACCCTTCAATTCGAATTAGCAAAAGCAATGTCTCCTTGCATAATATGGATTCCAAACATTCATGATCTGCATGTGAATGAGTCGAATTACTTATCCCTCGGTCTATTAGAGAACTATCTCTCCAGGGATTGTGAAAGATGTTACACTGGAAAGATTCTTGTTATTGCTTCGACTCATATTCCCCAAAAAGTGGATCCCGCTCTAATAGCTCCGAATAAATTAAATACATGCATTAAGATACGAAGGCTTCTTCTTCCACAACAACGAAAGCACTTTTTCATTCTTTCATATACTAGGGGATTTCACTTGGAAAAGAAGATGTTCCATACTAACGGATTCGGGTCCATAACCATGGGTTCCAATGCGCGAGATCTTGTAGCACTTATCAATGAGGCCCTATCAATTAGTATTACACAGAAGAAATCCATTATAGAAACTAATACAATTAGATCAGCTCTTCATAGAAAAACTTGGGATTTTCGATCCCAGATAAGATCGGTTCAGGATCATGGGATCCTTTTCTATCAGATAGGAAGGGCTGTTACACAAAATGTACTTCTAAGTAATTGCCCCATAGATCCTATATCTATCTATATGAAGAAGAAATCATGTAAGGGAGGGGATTCTTATTTGTACAAATGGTACTTCGAACTTGGAACGAGCATGAAGAAATTCACGATACTTCTTTATCTTTTGAGTTGTTCTGCCGGATCGGTCGCTCAAGATCTTTGGTCTTCATCCAGACACGATGAAAAAAATTGGATCACTTCTTATGGATTCGTTGAGAATGATTCTGATCTAGTTCATGGCCTATTACTATTATTACTATTAGAAGTAGAAGGCACTCTGGCTCTGGCGGGATCCTCACGGACAGAAAAATATTGCAGTCAGTTTGATAATAATCGAGTGACATTACTTCTTCGGTCCGAACCAAGGAATCAGTTAGATATGATGCAAAATGGATCTTGTTCTATCGTTGATCAGAGATTTCTATATGAAAAATACGAATCGGAGTTTGAAGAAGGGGAAGGGGCCCTCGATCCGCAACAGATAGAGGAGGATTTATTCAATCACATAGTTTGGGCTCCTAGAATATGGCGCCCTAATCTATTTGATTGTATCGAAAGGCCCACTGAATTGGGATTTCCCTATTGGACTGGGTCATTTCGGGGCAAATGGATCATTTATCATAAAGAGGATGAGCTTCAAGAGAATGATTCGGAGTTCTTGCAGAGTGGAACCATGCAGTACCAGACACGAGATAGATCTTCCAAAGAACAAGGCTTTTTTCGAACAAGCCAATTCATGTGGGACCCTGCGGATCCATTCTTTTCCCTATTCAAAGATCAGCCCTCTGTCTCTGTGTTTTCACGTCGAGAATTCTTTGCAGATGAAGAGATGTCAAAGGGGCTTATTGCTTCCCAAACAAATCCTCCTACATCTATATATAAACGCTGGTTCATCAAGAATACGCAAGAAAAGCACTTCGAATTGTTGATTCATCGCCAGAGATGGTTTAGAACCAATAGTTCATTATCTAATGGACCTTTCCGTTCTAATACTCTATCCGAGAGTTATCAGTATTTATCAAATCTGTTCCTATCTAACGGAACGCTATTGGATCAAATGACAAAGACATTGTTGAGAAAGAGATGGCTTTTCCCGGATGAAATGAAACATTTGATTCATGTAACAGGAGAAAGAT